GTAATTGTATAGCGGTATCTGAAAACATATCTTGGGGACGCCCCAAAGCGCTCATGGTATCATTATGAATATACAAGCCAAAACTGTGAAAGCCTAGAAATATACACACCCAGTTAAGATGTGATATGATTGCATCTCGGTGCCTAAGGACACGATCTAATAGATCGTTGTATCGAGTAGTTGGATCATAGTCTCTTACCATAAAAATTGCTGCATGCGCAGCAGCACCAACTATGAGAAATCCACCGATCCACATGTGATGTGTGAACAACGAAAGTTGTGTACCATAATCAGTAGCTAGGTATGGATAAGGGGGCATAGAGTACATATGGTGGGCTACTACAATGGTTAAAGAACCTAACATAGCTAAATTAAGAGCTAATTGAGCATGCCATGACGTTGTTAGGATCTCATAGAGGCCCTTATGACCCTCACCTGTAAACGGACCCTTATGAGCCTCTAAAATATCTTTCAGGTCATGACCAATGCCCCAGTTGGTCTTATACATGTGACCAGCTATCAGGAAAAGAATTGCAATAGCCAAATGATGGTGTGCAATATCGGTTAGCCATAGACCTCCTGTTACTGGATCTAATCCTCCACGAAAAGTAAGAAATTCCGCGTATTTTGACCAATTCAGGGTGAAAAACGGGGTTGCTCCCTCTGCAAAACTGGGATAAAGTTGAGCCAAAAGATCCCGATTCAAGATAAATTCATGAGGAAGTGGTATTTCCTTAGGATCCACCCCAGCGTTCAGAAATTGGTTAATAGGTAAAGATACATGTACTTGATGCCCTGCCCAAGAAAGAGACCCAAGTCCTAGTAACCCTGCTAAGTGGTGGTTCAACATGGATTCTACATCTTGGAACCAAGCCAATTTTGGAGCAGCTTTGTGATAATGGAACCAACCGGCAAAAAGCATTAACGCTGCAAAGATCAATGCTCCAATTGCAGTACAATAAAGTTGTAATTCACTAGTTATTCCCGACGCTCGCCAAATCTGAAAAAATCCAGAGGTTATTTGTATTCCTCGGAAACCTCCGCCTACATCGCCATTCAATATTTCTTGACCCACTATCGGCCAAACCACCTGGGCACTGGGTCCGATGTGAGTAGGGTCGCTCAGCCACGCTTCATAATTGGAAAAACGGGCTCCATGGAAATACATGCCACTCAACCAAAGAAAGATGATGGATAGTTGACCGAAATGAGCACTAAATACTTTTCGGGAGATCTCCTCCAAATCATTGGTATGGCTATCGAAATCGTGAGCATCAGCATGTAGGTTCCAGATCCAAGTGGTAGTATCAGGGCCCTTAGCTATTGTCCTTGAGAAATGGCCGGGTCTGGCCCATTCCTCGAATGAAGTTTTTATGGGATCCCTATCCACCAAAATCTTCACTTCTGGTTCCGGCGAACGAATAATCATTGAGTCCTCCTCTTTCCGGACAACACATACGAAGAGACCCGCCAACAAACAGTAAAGTAATTAGTGAACCTCTGAGAAATATATATTTATGATTAGTTCCTTTCTATCCCCCACAATTTTCCTTAGTTATTCACTAGAGCAATTATGAGCAATTATGATATGGAAGTCTATCCGGGGCAAGTGTTCGGATCTATTATGACATATCTATGAGGTGCTCAACGGACCGTTTTTTTGTAAATCCCTTCCCGACGCGAGCCAAAAACGACTTTTTGGCCCAACCTAGTCTACTCATATTTCGATGTATGAGTGCCTAGGTGGGTCTACTTGTATGCTACGTTACATGCAACGTATTACGCCATTGCAAATCACAAGATCTCTCATTAGTCATTACTAATTACTAAGATAAGAAATATCCCGATATCGATTTTAGACGTCTTTTTTATTAGTTAGCAATCGCTAAGAGAAAGGAAGAGATTCTGTGCCATATGCATATATCGTCTACCCCTATAAGGTACCAAATGAAATAAAAAGAACGATCTTAGAAGGGATATAATGAAATTCCTCTATCGACTCCCCCGGGGCAACAATCTATTTGATTGATCCAACAAACAATTTAAGTGAATTCAAAAAGAAAGTGTTCTTATTCGAACCGCCCTGTGATCTTCAACCAATTCTGTGCTTCAATATAATTACCTGGAGTAAGCGCTATGGCTTGTTTCCAATACTCAGCAGCTTGATCGAACCAAGCCTCCGCAATTTCTGAATCTCCCTGTCGAATGGCCTCTTCTCCCCGGTCGGAATAGGTAGGTCAATTCCTTCCCTTAGAACCGTACTTGAGAGTTTCCTGCCTCATACGGCTCAGCAGTCAACTCTTTTTTGGCGTTACATCTTTCTTAATCTACCGTATCTAGCTGAATGAGATTTATCGTAGATCTATCCCTTCTTGGATTAGCCAAATCAAATAACCTGAAGAGGTTAAGTTAATTACATGAGTTTCAAACTCCGATTTGGATCAATAATCAGTTTTATCTCTTCTCCCACTCTCAGAAGAATGAAGCATAGATATCTCCCTCTATCGTTAGAGTTTTCTGAAAGTTAACTATCTCGGTTTCGTCTAGAAATTCATATAGAATCTTTGAAAAAGACTTTCTTCGCTAAGAAAAAAGGACTTACTCTCCTTGGGATCTGATACTACACCGCTGCTCAATACCTTAGTGGATCAACCCTATTACATAAGTTGATTCCTAACTTTTATGTCATATTATGACATACATAAGTAAGCAGGTCTTATTGTATCGGCCAAAAACCTCAATAATTGATCTTTACGGTGCTTCTTTTATCAATTAGATCCTTTATCCATAGAATCTAGTATATGGGCTATACTTAGTTCTTCATATATCGGCTTCTATGAAGTCTGTTTTTTTGCTACAGCTTCTAAAAATCGTTCCCCTTTGAACAATGGATATGTAGAAAGCCTATTTTTTTGTTTCTCCTTAGATTTCCTAGTACTAGCAATAGGAGGTTTGAATACTAGCGGATTTGATCTTTCTTTCCTTCTTTCTATTTCTATTCTATAGTAGAGATAGTCGCACGTAATGGCAGATCACGGCCATATTATTAGAAGCTTGTGGTAAGAATGGATTTCGTTCTAGTGCTCGGAAATAATATTCCAAAGCCTTCGTATGTTCTCCGTTACTTGTGTGTATAAGGCCTATATTATAGAGTATATAACTTCGATCGTAGGGATCAATTTCTGGTCGCATAGCTTCATAATAATTCTGTAAAGCTTCCGCATAATTTCCTTCAGATTGAGCTGACATCCGTTACGGTCGTTCATTCCAAGGATCTCCGTTCCAGAACCGTACGTGAGATTTCCATCTCATACGGCTCCTCCCTTCTGCGCATAATAATAAGGGAAATAATCCATGGAATCAAACAAAAAAGATTGAAATATTTTCCTTATGAACTGACAGGGGCTAGTGTTTTTACAAGAAATCTCTAGCCAGCCTTCCTGCAAGAGGTCTTTTCTTACTTAATACCAAACATGTTGGTCTTTCTTAGATAAAAATGGTAACTCCAGCAATTTCTTTGTTCTTAACGCCCCATATTTCCAGGAATGAGTCACTTCAACGATCTTTGATGGTTATACGGGTATCCAAAGTACGAACGAGATGGATGTTTGTTGTCCTAACCATTCTTGGTAGTCCCGATCCCGATAAGAAGAAGGGGGAATTATATAACAAAGTTTTCGTTTTGTTGATTCCTAGGTGTAGTGCTTCTTCCCCTATGCCACCTATTGGCACTATTACAGTAGAATTGACATGCAATACAGAACCTATAGGTGTAACCTTTCGCTCAATACTAGAATCGACAATTGAAGCATCTGAGGTTGCATCAATCGAGGATACACGACAGAAGGGATTGCTCTATCTCCAAACTTCACCTTCACCAAGCGTAGGTTTTTACCAATCTTTTTCTTTCCATACCGAATCGTGTCTCTTTTTTGTAAGAATAAGAATAAATTAAATAGGGTGGTAAGTAAGAAAAAAGGAATCAAATCGCACCATCTCTGTAATAGGTAAATGCCTCTTTTTCTCCCGAAGTTGTCGGAATTATTCGTAATAAGATATTGGCTACAATTGAAGAGGTTTTATCAATAAAATTTCCATTTATCCGAGATCTAGGCATAGTTTGCAATCCATTTTATAATTCTTCTCATTACCCCTCGCGGGTAAATGATCCCACAACAAAGGAATTGTACGATACGAAATGACATAAAAAAGACTAATAACTAATTATCAAATCAAAAAATGTGGATCTTTTACTCAGTACTTTTGGGAAGGGATCAATAAGGAACTATTTGAATACGGTTGGATTTTCGATTCCAATTTAGTAGTATACCAATGAGACTATTAGCTATTTAATCGAAATGCAAGAATCAAGGAATTTTTTCTACAGATTCTAATACAATTTTTTCTACAGATTCTAATACTAATATAATAAACAATAACCTATCCTATAATAACCTAACCCAAATTTGATTTCATTATGATAATATAAAAATGGAATAAGCATTCCATGATAAAAATGGGGTAAGGATAACTACCCATTTTCTGTGCATAGCGTGTAGACACCATAAGATTATAGAATGAAAATCCATGGGATGATTCATCAATTTGTAATAGATCCATAGCTCATGGGAGGGGTTGTTGTTGAAAAATCTGAAATGAAACTGGAAAGGATCCATCGGTTGATTCATTCCAACCCGTTGGTTTAATCCGGTAGAAATAAAATATCAATAAGATGGGAGCGTCCGTCGTCTTGACAAGGATGAATACGTTTTTCTTTTTTATCCCTCGAAACTTGAAGGAAGATCCTTCCTTGACGAAAAGTTTGATATGATAATGGATCGGTCGTACCTGTACTCAATAATATGAGTGACTCGCTATTCACTTGGTTTCTGGGTCATAATTAATAAGATAAGGTTATGTAGGAGAGATGGCCGAGTGGTTCAAGGCGTAGCATTGGAAATGCTATGTAGGCTTTTGTTTACCGAGGGTTCGAATCCCTCTCTTTCCGTATCCTCATCTAATTCACCAACGTTACCAACCACACAATGTATCAAATACCAATTGATATCGTTATTCTAAGAGAAGAGAAAGACCCTTCTTTTCTTTATAGAGATAGAGATTTTTTTCTATTCCTAATTACTGTGCTGTGATACGTAAAAAGAAAAGAACAAAAAGAGGGGGAAGAAAAGAGCGGACAGTGAATGAAAATATCACTGCTGATCCATTTGCGATACGTGAATGGGATCAAAATCCGGATCAAATCCCTCTACTTCTTTCAGCGAAAAAAGGGACAAAATTGTCCGAACCTTTGCTGGGTATTTTAGGTTCAAGTTTGTCGGGAATAATATTCTACGATTAGCAATTCATTGACTTTCAAACCGACCCATTTACTATCTATTATTTGATTTACTACCCCTTTATATTGCAATGAGTGCAGAGTCAAATGTTTTGGCAATTCCGCGTTGGAGGATGAATCCATATGATTTTGAATCAAAGCTCTGGATCTTTGTTTATCCTTCGTAGTAATAATATCTCGGGGTTTGCAGCGATAACTTGGTATATCTACTAGACGACCATTAACTAAAATATGTCCATGGTTAACTAATTGCCTGGCTCCAGGAATAGTTGAAGCCATACCCAATCGAAAAAGAATGTTATCCAAACGCATCTCAAGTAGTTGCAGTAAAACTTGACCCGTCGAACCGTTTGCTTTTCCAGCGATACGAACATATCGAAGTAGTTGTCGCTCCGTCAGACCATAATGAAAACGCAATTTCTGTTTTTCTTCTAAACGAATACGATATTGAGATCTTTTCCCAGAGCGGGATTGGTTTCTAAGATCACTTGCGGACCTAGGTTTTTTACTAGTTAGTCCCGGCAAAGCCCCCAGACGGCGTATTTTTTTAAAACGAGGTCCTCGGTAACGAGACATAAAGACTCCTTATTTTACAGAATAGGATAAACCTTAAGACTGAACTAAATGATAAACAAAGCGAAACCCACTGAAGTGCTAATTTACTGCTAAAAAGAGAAATTAGATGAATCAATACCCGGATTATTTTGTATATATGTATATATGGTAAGTAAGTATCCCACGATTTGTTCTGTAGAGATCCAACTGCTCCAATAAGTTTTTTACTCATAATTGAATTGGAATGTAAGTTCCTGCGACATAGACATAATAGATCGGGAACCCGAGATTTGGAAGAAAAAAGGGAAGAGTCTTTTCACTATTCCTTTATCTCAAGGAGACATTATCAATCATGGATAAAAAATCGATAGGAAAAAGCCGGCTATCGGAGTCGAACCGATGACCATCGCATTACAAATGCGATGCTCTAACCTCTGAGCTAAGCGGGCTCAACTCACATAACATAAAAATAAAATAGTGAGTTAGTTCAGTAAGCTGCTGGGATCTTAGCTTATTATAGCTAAGCTAGTCTATTTAGTTATAACGGATCTGGCCTAAGAATGCAATCCGGATCATAATGAGATTATGCATTCCTCTGATTTTATTCGTAAAGATAGGAAAAAGAAGAAGAATATTGACCGTTCCACTATTTCAGATCGAGCAGGGAAAATGTGCGGAGGAGAGGCAGATATATGTGGGATATAGCTATCCATATTGAATTGCGGATACATCAATGATAGAATCATTTCTGGTTCTGATTGAACCAAACACTGGTCTGATAGAGCTGAAAGGGTTAAAAATAGGAGCAGGCATTTTTTTCCGATATCGGATCGGTATTTAATGAATTGAATGGTTCTAACAGGAAGGAAAGAGGGGAATGGAATCACAATAGGATCCCGGCCTCAAAAGAAAGGGGGATATGGCGAAATTGGTAGACGCTACGGACTTGATTGAATTGAGCCTTGGTATGGAAACCTACTAAGTGGTAACTTCCAAATTCAGAGAAACCCTGGAATTAAAAATGGGCAATCCTGAGCCAAATCCTGTTTACAGAAAACAAGGGTTCCTTTCCTAGAAAGCGAGAATCAAAAAAGGATAGGTGCAGAGACTCAATGGAAGCTGTTCCAACGAATGGGGTTGAGGGGTTGGTAGAAGAATCTATCCATCGGAACTCTGAGGGGATGATCCTATGTACTGAAATATCAAACGATTAATCACAACCCGAATCCTTATTTTTGTTATTTTCTTAATTATATTAATTAATATAATTAATATATAATTATTATTTTAATTATATTAAATATATTATAAATTAAATATATTATAATAATAATTAGTTCATAACTCTTGTGTTCTGAATCGATCCCAATTTGAAAGAAAAATAAAATATTCAGTGAGAAAATCATTCACTCCAGAGTATAAGGCTGGGAGAGAAATGACTGATCGAACGAGAATAAAGATAGAGTCCCATTCTACCTGTCAATGCTGACAACAATGCAATTTGTTTGTAGTAGGAGGAAAATCCGTCGACTTTAGAAATCGTGAGGGTTCGAGTCCCTCTATCCCCAATAAATGCCTAGTTGACGACCTAAGCATTTATCCTCTTTTTTCGCCAGCGCTTCCAAATTAGAAGCGGTTCAAAATTAGATATGATATGTTTATCATTCGCTCGACTCTTTGACAAACGGATCCTAGCAGTTTCTCTCTTGCTTCAGCAGCTAAATGCAGTATATGTCCAAACGAACATAACATATATGTATTATTTGTATACAAGGATATACAAGGAATCCCATTATTGAATCATTCATAGTTCATATCCCTTACAAATACAAAGAAAGGTTTTTTTTTAATCCAAAGAAAAAGAAATCCCAGGACTTGTAATGTTTCTTTAGTACCTTTAAATGAATTGACACAGATACATGTCCTCCAGTAGGATAATGTACAGAGGACGGTCGGGATAGCTCAGCTGGTAGAGCAGAGGACTGAAAATCCTCGTGTCACCAGTTCAAATCTGGTTCCTGGCATATGGTTAATGTATCGAAATGTATATATACAAAGAGAAAATGAATATGGATCGGGATACAATACATATTCGTTACATTAATAGTCTAGTAGTTATTCATCGAGGTATCTACAACATACATCCCGACCCTTGTGGATCGGCAAAGGAATATATTCCTTCTTCTTTTTTGTTTGTCCCTACTATCCTTCCTTTGGCTCATGTTAATACTCCATACATATCCGAAGTTGTCTGAAAGACACAGAAGTCTAGTCTGTCCAGAGGGTTGAGGGGTAGGAATAGAAAAAATCATTTCCGATCCAGTACAAATCCAATCTGATCCCTTTTCATTTCTTAATTTTCCAATTTTTTTCGCCCCTTCCCACATTTTTTGCTTTCCGGGGCCCACTAAGTGATGTGCGCGGTACATAGTTCATGATGTATCTTTTGATTCATCCTATCGGCTCCGCCCATCTCCCAATGGATATGATACCTTGCGTATTGGGTAATAGTAATTTACTCGAATTAATTATATATAAATAAACCTCGAACCCCCCCTTTTTTATCCCATCATAATACGAATGACATGAGAGTCCAGTTACTCTATCTAGACGAGAAAGAACGTAAAAATACTCCTTCTTGAGTCTTGTAAGCTAAGATAAGTTTCTTATCATTCAATAAGCATCCTGTTCTTATCATTCAATAAGCATCCTGTAGTTCATAGAAATTAGGGGCAATATAATCCTTGCGTAGGGGCCAACCAATCCAACTTTCGGGCATCAAAATCCGTTTCATGCGTGGATGATTATCATAAGAGATTCCCAACATATCATAAGACTCCCGTTCTTGAAAATCGGCGCTTTTCCAAATCCAGAAAACAGACGGGATTCTAGGATTACTCCTTGGGACAAATACTTTTATGCATACCTCTTCTGGTTGGTCCACACCATACTGTATTCTCGTCAGATGATACACACTAGCTAGCAATCCACCCGGTGCTACATCGTAGGCACATTGGGAACGTAGATAATTGTAACCATATACGTATGAAATGACAGCAATGGAGTACCAATCCTCGGGCTTTATTTGTAAAGTCTCTACTCCTTGGTAATCAAAGCCCAAAGATCTATGAACCAGCTCGTGTTTAACTAGCCAAGCGGATGAACGACCCTGCATCTTCTTGATCTCCCCCACATATTTATATGTGTATTTTACATTGACGATGAAATTTATGAAGATTGATCCACCGTTTGTTATTCCGCACAAAACATCCTATTTAATTCACTAATTCGTGAGAAGATACTGAACTCTTGTATTTGAAAAATGCTTCAGAAGGTATCTCTGAAGTCGATGTCGATTGATAGAGTAATCCTTGATCGTAATTTACAGCACGAGTACTGCGTCCAAGATGAAACTTGTGATTAGTAGTAAAACATCGATTTTCCTGTTGGGACCCCGTTCTATCTTCATAGATTTCTCGAGATACCTTCTTACGAAGTTTCGTTATAGCGTCTATAATTGCCTCTGGTTTAGGTGGGCAGCCTGGCAAATAGACATCGACGGGGATTAACTTATCGACTCCCCGAACGGTACTATAAGAATCGGTACTGAACATTCCTCCTGTAATAGTACAGGCTCCCATAGCAATTACATATTTTGGTTCAGGCATTTGTTCATATAGTCTTACTAAAGAAGGAGCCATTTTCATTGTTACTGTACCGGCTGTTAAAATAAGGTCGGCTTGCCTAGGACTTGATCTTGGCACCAGTCCATAACGATCAAAATCGAATCGGGAGCCTATTAATGAGGCAAATTCAATGAAGCAACAACTGGTACCGTAGAGAAGCGGCCATAAACTTGAAAGTCTTGACCAATTCGAAAGATCATTCAATGTAGTTGAAATAACTGAATTGGGGGTTGTTCGGTCAAAGAGCGGAAACTCCATAGAATTCATAACTGTCTCAATGGAACCCTTTCCTTCTTTTTTATTGTCTGAATATTCAGGAGCTAAGACCATTCCAATGCTCCTTTTCGCCATGCATAAACTGAACCAACAACTGGGATAAGCACGAAAATCAAAGCTTCTATAAATACGTATACGCCCAATATATCAAAACTCACGGCCCATGGATAAAGAAAGACCGTTTCGACATCAAAAACAACAAAAACGAGAGCAAACATGTAATAGCGGATTCGGAATTGTATCCAAGCATCCCCTATTGGTTCTATACCCGATTCATAACTGGAGAGCTTCTCTGGTCCTTCACTAATTGGGGCTAAAACCCCGGAAATTAGAAATGCCAAAATAGGAATAACACTTGATATCATTAGAAATGCCCAGAAAATATCATATTCGTAAAGCAGAAACATGGATGTACTCCTATGAATGTAGAATATACCGAATTCATTGATTAATTAGAATTGTAATTGTCAATTTATCCATAACTCCAACTGCTTACTCGAAACAAGAATTGATTGTGATCGAACCACATAGTTTGTTTGATGTGGGTCATGTCTTGTTTCAAGATTCATCTAACGGAAGCCCACTTACTTATTTATATTTTATATTATATTTATTTCTTGGTGTGGTGTAGGCATATCATGCTCTTATATTATACGAATCTCATTTTTCTTTTTCCTCAGGTTCCCCAAAAAAACGAATGAAATTCATTCTAAATTCTAATGAATTGAAACTTATTCATTTTCATTAATCTGAAAAAACAATTCATTTTCTAAATATACCATACAATAACTCCATATAACTACTATAATAACTATAACTTATTTAATAACTATAACTTATTGGTAATGGAATTTCTTTAGATAAAAGAGTTTTTTCTATTTTTTTTTATTTAAGAGTGATATAGTTAAGTTATTATTATGTATTAGTATTAATAGTCATTAGTGATTTTCATTCTAGTATAATAGTGAGATGCAATAGAATGTCTAGGTTCAGTATTTATGATTCCGCAGTTACGGCATAACATATGCGACTTAGCAGCATTGGCGGATTGCTTTATTCTGTTCATTAACATTTCAGATCCGGGCGTAGAATCTTCTATTAATTCGATACGAAATGCTTGAACCGATTAGATTCCCTCTTTTCCTTGTACCAGATTCATACTTAATTGATTCAATCCGTTGAATTCTGAGGAACTACATATAACATAAGAAAACAACTCATTATAGGATTACCCTGACCCCCTATTGAGTTATTTAGTTAAAGTTAGACGTCTTGAAAAAGTCACTCCATTTCGGACCAATTCTTAGTGCTACGCGATTTGGATTGACTCAAAATCCTTGTTTTGTTAATGGGGTAACCCCTAGTGAGACCAAGATGTTAGATTTCAGGGCAATCAAAAAAGGGAGTTTTTTGAAGCATCCCCACATGGTGGGGCGTGGCCCGATAGTGGAATCGTTTGGTTTAACTCATAAAATCATAAGTATAAGTGAAGTGATCCCCATAAAAGATTTCTGGTCTAATCGTGCGTTATCAAACGATTGGTTCTAATTCTATAAACCAAACCTATACCCATAGAAATAGAAGAGAGAACAAACGTCGATACATTTCTTTCATTAAATAAGACTAAGATCAATTCATTGTTTCAGAGATAATGAATTTTGATTGTTGTTTTACAAAAAGGCGATGAATCTAGGTCTAGAGATTCATAATTCTTCCAAGCCCAAAAGACCCTAATCTTCTTGCATAAAGTATGTGCATAAAGTATGAATTGGTAGAATTCAAATGGTGAGCAATTGGAGTAGATTCAGATACAAAAAAATTAGTATTGTACAAAGAAAAATGACTACTTAACTACTTACTTTGCGAGTCCAGTTATATGAATACAATTTCACACCGAAACTTACGAAAGAGTTTCTTTTTTCTCTGGCTTTTCTTTTCCACAAATCCAAGAATAGGTCCTAGATCCGTGTACTATCTGGTTGGGCCGGGTTGGAGGTTTGTTTTAGCCTCATGTTATTATTTTGTTTGACTTCATTGATTGAATGCGATTAGGTATACCTAAGGCGCATCAATAACTCTTTCATCATGGGCAGTAAAAGAGGAAAAAGGTCGTATGTAATTCGATATTGGAAAAATGCCTATTGGATGGAATAAACTTTTTTTTTTACTTTGATATCCCTAGGGATCTCTTGTACACGCAGGAATGCCTTCTTTATATTATATATGGCCCAACCGGTATATATGGCCCAACCGGCCATAGGCAGCGCTAATGAGATGATAAAATGGGTACAAAATTCTACAAAAGCATATCTACAAAAGCATACAATACATCAATAAAATAATATATTATATAGGTATAGGGCTATACGGACTCGAACCGTAGACCTTCTCGGTAAAACAGATCAAACTGATTATTATCGAAATGATTCGAACTGTCTCAAAGACCCAACATGCATTTTTGTGCATTGGGCTCTTTCATCAACTGATGGATCAATCAGTTAGTCCACCATATTTTATCTTTATATGAAGATAACGAGATGGCTCCATGTGCTCTGATTCTTTATTTATATTCTGATCCAGGAGCAATACCAAAGTGTTTCAAAGGATTACCTTGACGTAGGTCTGTC